TTCCATTTATTTAATATCCTTTTGGTGTCATTGACATAATGGATATCCTTTCTAGTCTATCTTTTTCTATTTCTTTTCTATATATGGAAAGTTTCAAAATCATCATCCTAAGAACGAAATAAGAACTATACAAATTCTATAGCAATAGAAAACAAAAAAGAAAAACTGGAGGGTTATCATGATTTTGTAATCTTTAGTACCTTTATGCCTCAAGATAATCAATTCGGTCGTTTAAATAATTTATATAAAGAAATAATTTCTATAAAAACGAAAAATAATCACATATATATAATTCAATAACATATATATAATTCAATATATAAACAAAAATAACATATATATAATTCAATATATAAACAAAAAGAGATACAAATTTTATTGTCTATTGCAATAGACAATAGAAAAAAAAAAAAAATAAAACCAAGGAGGTGGTGATCATGCTATTTCAATCATTCGTAAGCTTGTGTATGAAGATAACCAATTCGGTCGTTGGGGTCGGACTCTATTATGGATTTCTAACTACATTCTCCATAAGGCCCGCTTATCTCTTCCTTTTCGTTGAAGAACCCGAGCAGAAGGCAGCAGCAATAACTGGTTTGATTATGGGCCAGCTCGTGAGGTTCATGTCGATCTATAATAGGCCTCTGCATCTACTATTGTGCACACCTCATATACTAGCTGTACTATTTCTACCGTATCTTTTGCTTTATTTCGCAGCCGACAATTGGGACTATACTATCACTACCAGTACCAGAAGCAATTTCCTCATTTTCCTGAATACTTTCATTTTTCAATTAGCCAACCAGATCCTTTTACCAAATTCAACGTTAGCCAGATTAGTCAATGTTTATATGTTTCGATGCAACAACAAGATGTTATTTGTAACAAGTAGTTTTGTTGGTTGGTTAATTGGTCACATTTGTTTCCTTTTATTCACGAAAAGATTATTCGACTGGATACGGATCTATCTTTTGAGTAGATCTAAGAAGGAACTTGTGTCAGCATTGGATAAGTACATTTATAAGTACCTTGGGGCAAAATTTCAGGTCCGTTTTTCACACTTTAAGTACCGTGTGTCAGAATTGAATAAGTACATTAAGTCAGAATTGAATAAATACAAAAAGAAGATTTATCAGTACCTTGTTAGGTCCCTTGGGGAAGAATTTGAATTCCTTATGCGAACCTTTCAGTGGGTTGTGTCAGAAATTCAGTACTTGCTGTTAATAAACTTGAGGAGAAACACGGGTCGGTTCGTGAATATTTTCTTATTTGTTACCTGTGCCTACTATTTAGGCAGAATACCTTTATTCATTTTTCCACATCCACTGACAAGCGTCCAAGCCCCACAACTGCAACCAAATTGGTTAGCCAGACAAGGCCGAGAAGCTGACACTTACTGGGAGGACGAGGACGAGGAAGAGGAAAAGGAAAAGGAAGAGGAAAAGAAAGAGGAAAAGAAAGAGGAGATTGCACGAAAAAAAGTGCTATTCAAAGAAGAAATTCCTCCCACGCGTTGGGGAGCGGATCTGGATGAAGAAAAAGATCAAAAAGCACCCATAGTGGTGGAAGGCATTTTAGCGGCCGATTTTTTTCAGTTTCAATGGACTCGTCCAGTACGATACATAAGCAATCAACACTTTTTGGGGGCTGTAAGAAAGGAAGCTTCACAATATTTTTTTGATACATGCCGAAGTGATGGAAAAAAAAGAATATCTTTTACAGATCCTCCAAGTTTTTCTAGTTTTAAGGAACTGACGAAAGGGATGATATCTTCGTCCACAGTAGAAAGACTCTCCTTTGATAAACTAGACAAAGATTGGCTTTATAAGAACAAACAAAGACAAAACAACTTAAATAACGAGTTTATAAAGAGAATTGAGGCTCTAGACACGGGATTTCTTTTTCTAGATATACTCGACAAAAGGACTCGGGTTTGTATTGAGAAAATGAACGAAACCTGCCTCTGCCTACCAAAAAGGTATGATCCTTTGTTGAATGGGCCCTCTCGTGGAAGAATCAAAAAGTTTAGAAAAGTAATCGAGGATCCCGAAGAAAAGGAGAAAAGCGAAGAAAAGGAGAAAAGCGAAGAAAAGGAGAAAAGCGAAGAAAAGGAGAAAAGCGAAGAAAAGGAGAAAAGCGAAGAAAAGGCACCGAAAAGCAAAGAACAGGAGAAAAGGGAAGAAGAGGCACGTCTACGCGAAGAAGCACGTCTACGCGAAGAAGCACGTCTACGCGAAGAAGCACGTCTAAGCGAAGAAAGGGCACTTCTTCAATTGGGTGAATTTCGTGAAAAAGTCTACAATGTAATTAAATCTCGTAAATCTAGTGGAAGAAAAAAGAATGCAATGCAATCTCGTCGAAGAAAAAAGAATGCAATGCAATCTCGTCGAAGAAAAAAAAATGGAACTACAAAATCTCGTGAAAGAATCGACGATGAACCTACAGAATCTCAACTTAAGCAAATCCTTGCTCTAAATCAAATTCATGAGACCCTTTTGCCAGGTTTCATTTTCGAGTCCCCAAAATTTGAAGAGAGAATGTTCGCGATACTAAAAAGTAAAACACTAAAACTAAGAGCAGAAGGAAAATTATATTATAATCCTTTGGCAAAATTTTTTTCTAAGCCTTGGGAAAAAGGGGGGGGAGGCATTGATTGGAACCAGCGAAAACTAAAAAAGCTAAAGCAACTAAGGACTTATAAAGTGGGAGAAAGTGTGGGACGAGCGCACATCAGTCAACGCGTCCCTCGCTGGTCATACGTATTACTCCGCGAGGTCGCATACGACCTGGGCGAACCCTTTGTGACCAAGCGGGGAGATAATGAGTGCTTTGATATTATATCAGCACAATACAAATATGAAATTATTTTGAATCAGGATACTCAAAATTTACTTATCAAAAATCTTTCTAAAGATAGTAATAAGATTGATCCGGAGATTGCTAAAGAGATTAATGAGAAGGTTAAGAAGGATTTGATCAAGAGTGGGGGAGACCCTTATAGTATTGACTTTGAGAAAAGCCTTGCTCATGTTCACGTTGGCAGCCTCATCACCAATATCGAGTGGAAAACCGAGAATAAGGACGTGTGGAGGACCTCCTTGAGAGCGGTGCGCGACCAATTTTGGCATCAGGATGACATCAAAGGTGTTGCGAGCGTCCTAAGGCGTAAAAACGGAGTTGTTGTAAGACAGATTGAAATGTTTCCGCATTCCCCTCTTTTTTTGGGCTTCTTAAAAAGTACACTGTCTAGTTCTTTTAGGGTAGTGAAACCCCTTGTTTTGAAAATGCAAAATTTGCTGCATAGGTTTGGAATCAAAAAAGGGGACCTTTTCACTCTTAAGGGACCTAAGAAAGAACAGACAAAAACAAAAAGGAAGACAAAAAGGAAGATAGACGAAAAAAAAAGCAAAGCATTGAAAGAACGGAAAAAATTGAAAAGAATCAAAAAAGAGAAAATCGAACTAGACCCCGAAGAAGAGCTGTTCCGGATGGATGGAATAGATGCATGGAATGAGCTTTATTATGGGCTAGGAGTAAGAGGTATCGTATTAATTTTTAACTCCTATTTTAGAAGATATATTGCATTGCCTTTAGCGATAATAGCTAAAAATATTGGTCGTATCTTATTTTTGCAGCAGCCCGAGTGGGCTGAGGATAGAAAGGACTGGGAAAACGAGACTCATCTTTTATGCAACGATGACGGTTTTGCTATAGGTGTCATATCCATCAGCAACTTTCCGGAGGAGTGGTGGGAATACGGTCTTCAGGTCAAAGTTTTATGGCCTTTAGAGTTGAAACCTTGGCACACAGCGGATGATAGACAAAGGATAACCAACGATTATGCTTTTATAAGGTCTTTCTGGGGACTAGCTGACTATCCTTGGGGTGGTGCCCGACCCAACCGTTCCTTTTCCATTTTTTGGGGGCCCATTTTTAACGAATTAGGCAAAAAAAGTCAAAGATTAGCAGCAGAAAAATTGGAAGGGAGCGCCTTTCGACTTATAAGAAGCGTTTTCAACCAAAAAATAAAGCAAAATTTTGTTAGAGTTCTAGGAAACCCAAAAGAAAGCATAAAACGGCTTAAAGAAAGGGTTCTAGTTCTAAAAAGCACAATTTTGAAAATAATAAAAAAAAATACAAGATTGAAAGGGATAGGAGTAGATGAATCGAGTGAAACTCAAAAAGAAAAAGATTCTATAATCAGCAATGAGATAATTCATGAATCATTTAGTCAAATTCGATCTACAGCTTCTACAAATTCAGAAGAAAAAATACAAAATCTGATTAATAGAACAAGCACAATCAAAAATCAAATAGAAAGAATTACAAAAGAAAAAAAAAAAGTAACTCCAGGACTAAATAATAGTCCTAACAACAAAAAGCAAAATAATAATGTAGAATCACCAAAAAATATTTGGAAAATTGTAAAAAGAAGAAATGTTCGATTAATAAGTAAATGGAATTATTTTCAAAAAATTTTCATTGAAAAAATATACAAAATATACCTAGATATCTTTCTATGTATCATTAAGATTCCTAGAATCAATTTAACAAAAAATTTTTTTGAGAAAGACATTTCCAATACTGAAACAAATCAAAAAAGAATTACCTTTAGTTCGACTATAAAAAATATAAATAAGCGGAAGTCACAGATTGTTCCGAAATTTGCTTCCTTGCCAAATTTATCTTCCCTGTCACAAGCATATGTATTTTACAAATTATCACAAACCCTAGTTAGTGATAAGTTAAGATCTGTTCTTCAATATCGCGGAACGTCTTTTTTTCTTAAGACTGCAATAAAGGATTCTTTTGAAAGACAGGGAATATTTCATTCCGAATTAAAGCATAAGAAACTTCGAAATTTTGGAACGAATCCATGGAAAAACTGGTTAAGAGGTCAGTCTCAATACAATTTATCTAAGGTTCATTGGGAGCGAGTAGGCGCACAAACCTGGCGAAATAAAGTCAACCGACGCCATACGCCTCAAAATAACGATTTCAATAAAGGAGATTCATATGAAAAAGACCCATTACTTCATTCCAAAAAACAAGATGATTCTGAAGTATATTCATTAGTAAGAAATCAAAAAACGAAGTTTCAGAAAAACTATAAATATGATCTTTTAGCATATAAATACATTTCTTCTGAAACTAAGAAGGACTCCTCTATTTCTAAATTGCCATTACAAGTAAATAAGAGCCAAGAGATTGACTTATTTGATATACCAGAGGAGATTGTTTTCAAGACTTATTTCAAGGATTGTATACTAGACAAGAAGTTTCTAGACAAGCTTTATCGAGACAATACTTATCTACACAATTATCTAGACAATACTTATGTAGACAAGGATTATCACAAGGATTATCTAGACAAGAGTTTTCTAGACAAGGTTTATTTCAAGGATTCTCTAGACCAGCTTTATCTAGAAAAGGATTATTACAAGGATTATCTAGACGAGGTTTATCTAGACAAGAATTCTCTAGACAATTATCTAGACAAGGTTTATATGTCTCTGAAAAAAATGCGAAAGAAAAAACCTGAAAGAAAATATATGGACTTTGATTGGAAGTTTTTCGAAAAATATCTAGTCAATTTGGAGGCTGGGAAAAAGATCGACCCTAACCATAATACAAATACTAAGATTGAGACTCAGAATTCTAAAATAATTGAGACTCAGAATTCTGAAATAATTGAGAATGAGAATTCTGAAATAATTGAGAATGAGAATTCTGAAATAATTGAGAATGAGAATTCTGAAATAATTGAGAATGAGAATAGAGGTCTTATTTATGATATCGTTCCAAAAATGCTCTTGGATCCAGAAATCGAAAAGGATCCAGAACTCAAAGAAGATCCAGAAATCAAAGAAAATCCAGAAATCAAAGAAGACAAAAAAAGCTTTTTTAATTGGATGGGAATGAATGAAGAAATCTTAAAGGCACCCAGAGCGAATTCGAATGAGGAAGATTCGAATCAGGAAGATTGGTTCTTCCCAGAATTTCTGCTACGTAAGAGGACATATCAAATGAACCCGTGGCTTAGACCTATGAAGTTACTTCTTTTAAATTTCAAAGGAAAAGAAGAAGAAGAAGAAGAAGAAGAAGAAGAAGAAGAAGTTAGTCAAGGAAAAGCAAATGTTAGTCAAGGAAAAGCAACTAAAGGAAAAGAAGAAGAAGAAGAAGTTAGTCAAGGAAAAGCAAATGTTAGTCAAGGAAAAGCAACTAAAGGAAAAGCAAATGTTAGTCAAGGAAAAGCAACTAAAGGAAAAGCAAATGTTAGTCAAAACATCGAAGACATCGACATCGAAGACATCCAAGAAGTTATTAGAGAAGATTATGAAAAAGGGTTCAGTAAAAAAAAAACACAATACCGGAGTGACTCGCCGAGGCTAGTAGATTTCGTTGACCTTCAAGCGAAGTATTTGGGTTTTAGCATCCACACCGAGCGACTAGTTGAGGAGGATATGCTCGAGCGGCTGAGCTTAATGCAGATGGTGGGTAACACAAAAGGGCGTTTACAAAGTAAACGAAGGCTTTTAGCCTATTTGAAAATGGGAGATCTGCCGCTAGACAGAATTGTCAGTCATTATTCGAAGGAGTCTACTCTGTTTAGCTGGGCGGAATTTGGTTTGATGAAGTTCCAACCCCTATTAACTTCGTCTATAAAAGATCTCGAAGAATTTCTTATGTATCAAGCCATAGGTATTTCATTAGTTCATAAGAGTAAGCAACAAACTAATCAAAGATACGGAAAACAAAAAGATGTTGATAAGGATCATTTTGATTTGCTTGTTCCTGAAATGATTTTATCGTCTAGACGGCGTAGAGAATTGAGAATTCTCAATTCTTTAAATTTGAATTTCAAGAATAGGAATGGTGTGGATAGAAATCCAGTATTTTGCAAGGAGAACAACATAAAAAGCTGGGGTCAATTTTTGGATGAAAGTAAACACCTTGATAGAGATAAAAATGAATTAATTAAACTCAAGTTCTTTCTTTGGCCTAATTTTCGATTAGAAGATTTAGCTTGTATGAATCGCTATTGGTTTGATACCAATAATGGCAGCCGTTTCAGTATGTTAAGGATCTATATGTATCCACGATTCAAAATTAGGTGATGGTACATTTTTCCTATATATTCTGTACCATATATGTTATATGCAAGCAACCAGATGCACATTTGCCCTGTCTTACATCATAGGATACTGTGATACTAAGTTAATGACAAATTAATTAGATCTAGAAATAAATCAACAGAATCTTCGTACTAAAAAACTATTCGCTTTTGTGAGTGTAAAAATGTACCATCCTTTTGAATCACTATCCGAATCAAATTCAAAATTGCTTAATTGATAAACTCAGTCAAAATAATGCCAGAAATTCCGATTGTTGTGTATACTACATTCAAATTTCTGGCATTATTCTTACGGATCAATAAAATTCATATCTGTCAAAAGGGGAGGGAAAAATTCTTTTATGGTAAAAAATTCATTCATTTCA